AGGAAAAGAATTTCGTTTCCACCGAGCTGAAACAATATGCGATGCGGATGGTTCTAGTAAACCAAAACCACTTTCTTCCAGCTTGTTTGGCTTCAATTTCCCTTTTACAACACCAAAATAGAAGATCTAGTTACGATTGGAACTAAATTTTTGTATCTTCATCCATGGATCCTTAGTCATACTTATTCAATTGGAAGACTGGATCCAGTTCAAAAAATTATGTTTCACGACTACATAATCCATTTTTATTTTTAATAAATAAATAAAAATGAATTTCTAATAGGATTTTGGATACAAATCGTGAGAATGTATGTTCTTCCTCAAATATGCTATTGAGAGGTAAAGGATTAAACCTTTTTAAGAAATAAAGTTTTTGATCGGAGTATGAAAAAAAAACGGAGATACCCCTTCCCTTAACTATTTAAGTTTTTAATAGAACGAATCACACTTTTACCACTAAACTATACCCGCTACATATACATTATTGTATATAAATGGACTATTTGTCGAACAAAGGAGAGGAGTGAGACGCAATCAAGATAGGATCCAAATTGTGGTGTTGACGCATATTTAGTCCTGTTAGCCGGGGACTTAAGCTTTTCAAATTTTCTAATTTTTTAAATAACATACATAAATTTCAATAAGACTATATATATATATCCTTGTTTTGTTGGATTGCTAGTATTTTCGGATTGAAAGGGTCATTGAAGCTAGACAAAAAGAGGTACTGGCCTTAACTAAGACCCGGCCTGGGCCGGGGGAATAAATCTTTCGTACAAAATCAAAGAAGTAAGGTATTCTTTCTATTGTATTGTAGATACTTGTTTCGAATCATTATCTAAATGTAATTCCTAATCAAATTCGTTCTTTATTTACTCTGAACTTACTTATTTTATATTAATGAAAAATAGGAAATTCTTAATATAAAATTTTATAATTGCATTTTATTTAATTATTTTTATTTAATTATAATTATAAAATAATAATTTATTTATATAATATATATATATAATATATATATATGTATATATGTAATAGTAAGTAATAGTAATATATATTAATTCATAATATATGATATGAAATATGAAAATAAAATAAAGAAAATATTGAATTTTCCGTAATTTCTTTAATTTAAATTATTTCGATTTTCTTTTCCATTTGGAGTTTGGAGAGATGGCTGAGTGGACTAAAGCGTCGGATTGCTAATCCGTTGTACGAATTATTCGTACCGAGGGTTCGAATCCCTCTTTCTCCGCTCGCTCTGATTACTCGACCCGCTTGATACTTTCGATTTCGAACTTTCAAAAGGAATTGAAATTCCTTGAATTTATCATAGCATAGGTAACCTTGAATTTATCATAGGTAAATTTATAGAATAGATAAAATAATAAGAAAAGTTTAGTAAGAAAAGTTTAGAAAAAAAAAATTATTCCTCACGTCCAGGATTACGTCCTGGATCATTAGATAAGAATCCGAAGATGAAGAGAGAAACAAAGAATATCACTACTGTGTAAACAAAGAGTTTAAGACTAAGCATTACACAACCTCCAAAATAATCTTATTTTCGAACAAAGGGAATAGATTACCTATTTTTTCTTTTCAACACATCTACTATTTTGTTTAATTTGTTTGTTTAATTTTACACGATCCCCTGCAAAAAAAATTCAATTTTGGAAAAGAAAGTCATTTTTACAAATTTCTTTGTATTGTATGTAATAAGATTTTTCTTTCTTACTTACAACTTACAAAAAACTTCTTGTCATATCGACAATTAATTAGGTATTGTACGGGACCTAGACCCAGTAAACTCTTTGCTCACTGAAAGATGAGAACGAGTAAATAAGCTGATCCAAATTCATCTTTGCGGTTATTTAATATTTAATATTAATATACAATAATTGAAATTTTTGAATCGAGGGTTTATAATAATAAATAATAATAATGTAATACTTAGTCGATCTTATTCATTTTTCGAATTTTATTATCGAATAAATTATGAATCGATTTGGATTTGGCAAAATGAGTCTATTTGGCAAAGTATTAAAAATTTTATCGAAAACTTACAGCAGCTTGCCAAACAAAGGCTAATAGAAAAAAGAAAAGAGGTATAACAGGCATAACATCTACGATTGGATTGAAAACCGCATAAGCTTCAGGCAATTTGGCAAAGAAAAAACTGTTCAAATAAAGGACAGAATTAAGACAGATACAGATTAAGCTAAAGATATTAAGCATAACAAACATTTCGTTCTTGTGTATTAGATAATTTTATTTTGATTGAATTATTTTTATAAGGGAAAAATGAAAAAGAAAGGAATTCTACTTTCATACATAATCTTAATTGAATTCTACGTAATGATCAATGAATTTTTTACATTATATTATATATATATAATATAATTTATAATTTATATGTCTTAAATCCTAGCAACAAAAATATGCTACATATGTATTTCATATATATTTATTTTTCATATGTATTTATTTATGTATTACGTATTATGTAATATACTTTTTTAGGTATTTTTTTGGGGGGGTTGACCAATAACTAATAAGACTAGTAGTCTTTACTAGTGCCAAAGGATAAAAATGGGGCGTGGCCAAGCGGTAAGGCAGCGGGTTTTGGTCCCGTTACTCGGAGGTTCGAATCCTTTCGTCCCAGATCTTATCTATCAGAAACAGAAGATAGGATCACACTGTATCCCACATAAAAATCCCACATAAAAAAATCTTTAAGAGAACAAAAAGTTGTTCTGAATTCTTAGAATGTATTTTTTTTTTCATTTTTAATTAAAATTATTTTTTGGTTTATCATTCACATTCAGAATATGTTCGTACTATGTTATATTCATTTTTAAGTTAGTTACCCATTTAACTAAATTGAATATAACATATTCATAAAATGTGAATTATCACATAATGCATTCTGAATTGCAGCGTGAAACAAAGGCATCCCTCTTCCCTTCCATACAACGCCTAAAGTAAAAAATTGGGATACCAATTTTTTTATGTGGAGATGATACTAAAAAGTAGCGAGTTTTTGTTACTAATTTCATTAGTTTCATCATCAGTCTTAGAAAAAACCTCTAAAGTTGTGGTATGGTAACAAAATAGGAGAATTGTCGGAATTCCATTTCTTTCTATCTTATATCTTAGATTCCTCAAATCAAATAAAAATTTTTGGAAATATATGTTTGTAAATCCATGTAATGTAAAGTAAGGATTGGGGGAAATTAGTATATTTCATATACTTGTACTTGAACTTTTTTATGAAATTGATGGAAAAATTGTCGAACCTGAAGTAAAAAGTAAAAAAAAAATACAAAAAAATCCATATACCATAATAACCATAAAAAATCCATATGATCATATCATATAAAATAAACAAGGTAAAGTCCTATACTCATATATATAATATAATTGTAAATAATTGTAATATGTTTAATAATATTTTTTTTTTATTTAATATTAATAATATTTAACATTTTTTTTATGAACTCTTGGTTGGTACTTGAAAAAGTATGATAAATCAATAGTTTCTAGAAATTTACGACCTTTTGTTTTGGGGTCGTTGGACGAGTTTATTTGATTAATAATGGATTTTGCTCCAGTTTTTTAAACTAAAAACATATTAAATTAAAATGAAGAAATTTTAGTTTTATAGTTTTTTGTTTGTTATATTATATAAATATGTATCCTTCGTGATTGACTATCCTGAACAATCTGTTGGAGATGTAAATGAGTCTTTAGCAAACGTTTTTTTTTATAATAAATATGTTTTATTCATATGATAGAATATCGAGGTAAATAAATTTGATCCTTACTGAACTTTACCCTTATCCCAGATTTGCAAAAAGTATATAGAATACTTTTCTATCCATAGCTAGAAACTATCCATAGGTAGAAAGTATGGACTATTATATACTGCTTGTTGAGCCAATGACTATTCATGATTACACATATTAAATGAAATATAGTTAAGGTTAAATATATTTCATCGTGGTTTGAAATTCAATTGAATTTTATTTTTTTTTTATTAGAGGAATGTTATGGTAAAACTTCGTTTGAAACGATGTGGTAGAAAGCAACGTGCGACTTGAAGGACATGATCGGCTGTGGATTTTTACATCCACCATTTTCCATAAAAATGAAGATGCTCTTGTCTCGACATAATTTGTTCTGTTCCATTAGGAATCTAATTTGTCTTAGATTGATAGTACGTGATGGAGCTCGAGTAGAAAAGATTGATTTATTTATCAAGGGGAAGAATCTAGGGTTAGTGCTAATCAATCAATAAGTTCGACCAACTTTGTAAATATATCCTCAATATCAATATAAAAAAATCGAAAGGTTTAAACTTGAAACAAGTTAAAAAAAAAAGTTTTTTTCTATAAAAAGAAAGGTGTATCCTAGGAAATCAATTCTTCGTATTCTATTTCTATAGGTATTCCATTTATATAGAAGAAAATAACAAAAAACAAAAGGTATGTTGCTGCCCTTTTGAAAAAGGAGTAAGGATCACCGAAGTAATGTCTAAATCCAATGATTTTACAAAGGAAAGATAAAGGATTCCGGAACAAGGAAACACTATTTTCAATTGTCTCAAGAAAGGGAGGGATCAGAATAATTGACTCGGGATGAGACAAACAAAAGAGGTTAGAGACGGCTCAATAAATGTTTAAGGATTCCCCTGGGACTATGTCAGAATTACCCAACTTGAGTTATGAGTACGAATGCAAATTTTTTTTCTCGAGTTCGAGCCGTATGAGGATAAAACCTCTTATACGTTTCTGGGGGAGATTGTTTATGTGCATCTATCCCAATGAGCCATCTATCGAATCGTTGCAATTGATGTTCGATCCCGACGAGAAGGGAGAGATCTTCGAAAAGTGGGTTTTTATGATCCGATAAATAATCAAACTTATTCAAACGTTCCTGCTATTCTATATTTCCTTGAAAAAGGTGCTCGACCAACAGGAACTGTTTCTGACATTTTTAGGAAAGCAGATTTATTTAAAGAAAAAATTTCGAGTTAGTTAAAGTTAATTAGTTAAAATGAAAAGTTAATTAAAAGAAAAAAGACCAAAATAAAGAAAAAAGGGGGGAGGAATAAATAAATATAGGTAAATGTAAATGTAATTATTTACATTTACCTACAATTTATTATCTATAATTTGTCCTTTTCCTGTTATAGGAATCCAGCAACAAACAAGGAATTAATCTTGTTTATCCTTTATTGATTGAATAAACCTGTCTGTCTTTATCTCTTTCTTATTTTATAAAAATTTCTGATTTATTTATATTTTTTTTTGTTTGTGCCAATCCAACAAAAATATTTATTTGATTTACTTCAGTTTTTTATTCGTTTTATCACCATTCTAGTCATATTTATATTGACAATGTTATATTAAACAAATATAATTGATCGTAGATAAAGAAATCTCCTTATCCCGACCCTATCCTATATTGTATTATTGGATTTGGTTTTCAATTCACTTCAGTCAAATGACGGGTTTGTATTGCCGGGTTTACTGTCATAGAAGATATTTTTTTTCCTTAACTCGGGTTAAATAAAAAAATGTATAAATAAACGGTTGGTCCGTCGGAATTTTGGCATTTCTATTAGGAATTTAGTGCTTTTTACTATGATCTATACATTTTTTTTTCTAATTGATCAATAAATCAACAAGAAAGATTTGTTCTTAGTTCAATGTTTTGATGGGGTCGCGCAGTCTAATTCAATTGGTTTTTTATTTCGATCGTATCTACATATCCGACTTTAATTTTGAAGGGTTGGGTTGCTAACTCAACGGTAGAGTACTCGGCTTTTAAGTGCGACTATGATCTTTTACACATTTTGATGAAGCAATAAATTCGTCCAGACTTTTGGTAGAGTCTATAAGACCACGACTGATCCTCAAAGGTAATGAATGGAAAAAGTAGCATGTCGTAATACGTAATATAATGAAAATAAAATAATAGATTTATTATTTTATTTTCATTGAGAAAAAATTTCAAATTAAAATGAAAGTGAAATTAAGAATTTCTCCTTACTCAATTCTTACAATTTTTTTTGGTAGGGAAGTAGACAAAATAAATTCAAATTTATAGTTTGGTCTAGTGAATAAATGGATAGAGCTTCATGGCTCCAATTCCAATTCTGATAAACCAAAAAGCAACGAGCTTATGTTCTTAATTTGAATTAAATGATTACCCGATCTAGTTAGACGTTAAAAATGGATTAGTGCCTGGTACGGGAAAGGATGGGGTCTCCCGTGAGGAGACCATTGATTCTTTTTCTTTTATGAATCCTAAATATTTATTATTATGGGTTAGAGACGAATGTGTAAAAGAAACAGTATACTGATAAAGATAATTAATTCCAAAATCAAAAGAGCAATCAGGTTGCAAAAATAAAGGGTCATTATCCTCTTGTAATTATAACGAAGATAAACCATTTTTGCTAGAAAAAGGGGAGTAAAAAAACCTATTGATTGGATTTCCTCTTTCCTTTACAGGTTTATTATTATTATTGTATTGTATATATACATAATCTTCTTTATTATACATAATATACATAATACTCTGTTTTGACCATATTGCACTATGTATCAGTTATTTTATAACTCAAGAAATTCTTTCTACCTCTGCTTCACGTGGAAATATAAATGGAAGAATTACAAGGATATTTAGAAGAAGATAGATCTCGGCAACAACAGTTTCTATATCCACTTCTCTTTCAAGAATATATTTACGTATTTGCTTATGATCATGGGTTAAATAGTTCAATTTTTTATGAACCCCAAAACTCCTTGGGTTATGACAATAAATTTAGTTCAGTACTTGTGAAACGTTTAATTATTCGAATGTATCAAAAAAATTATTTGATTTATTCGGTTAATGATATTTACCAAAATATATTTGTCGGGCATAACAATTATTTTTATTTTAATTTTTTTTCTCAGATTCTATCTGAAGGTTTTGCAGTCATTGTAGAAATTCCATTTTCGCTGCAGTTAATATCTTCCCTTGAAGAAAAAGAAATACCAAAATCTCACAATTTACAATCTAGTCATTCAATATTTCCTTTTTTAGAGGATAAATTATTGCATTTAAATTATCTGTCCGATATACTAATACCCTATCCCGTCCATATGGAAATCTTGGTCCAAATGCTTCAATCCTGGATCCAGGATGTTCTCTCTTTACATTTATTGCAGTTCCTTCTCCACGAATATTATAATTGGAATAGTCTCATTATTCCGAAAAAATCTATTTACGTATTTTCAAAAGAAAATAAAAGACTATTTTGGTTCTTATATAATTTATATATATATGAATACGAATTTCTATTAGTGTTTCCTTGTAAACAATCCTCTTTTTTACGATTAATATCTTCTGGAGTCCTTCTTGAGCGAATACATTTTTATGTAAAAATAGAACATCTTGGAGTGTGCCGAATTTTTTGTCAGAAGACTCTATGGATTTTCAAGGATCCTT